CTATGATATGCTGGGAATCCTTTATGATAATCATCCACGCCTGAAACGTATCTTAATGCCTGAAAGTTGGATAGGATGGCCTTTACGTAAGGATTATATTGCCCCTAATTTTTATGAAATACAAGATGCTCATTGAATAATCAGAAACTAATCTTCACTTCTACAACTCCAGATATTCAAAGAATTTTTGTACATTCTCTTCGAGATCAAACATAGTAATTGAAGTTTCATTCACATATTATTTTTTTTTTAGTTATTGGGTGGGCTAAATAAAATAAATACTAAAAAAAAAAATTAGAGGATTCATTGAGATTCTCAAATTTTGAAGATACTTTTTCGAATGAGCCGAGCCACTAGGATGAAACTAAAAGAGTTCCGCATTATGAACTATGTACCGCGCACATCACTTAGATGGGCTATAGAAAGTAACATAGGAGGAAATGAAGAAATAGAATCTGAAAAAAATATAGAAGGAAATGAAAGAGGATCATATTCTATTTGTACTGTATCTGAAATGAACTTTGGCGATTCCCATCCTTCAACTCCTCTAGACTATACTTTTTCTCTTTCAACTAACTAATTTAGCCTTTCGAATATGTATAAAGTATTAACGTTTTTTTTGAACAAAAGGAGACACAGTATGGACAAATAAAAAAACAAGAGGAAACAAAATGGAATTCTTTTGTATACTTTATATACATATGATATATATAAGGGGTATATCTCCGACATTTAGATGGATAAATATGTATCATGATTTATACTATTAATGAATATGTATGTCGACCCATATCAATTAATTTTTAGAATATATACTCATACAAATTACTCATGTGCCAGGAACCAGATTTGAACTGGTGACACGAGGATTTTCAGTCCTCTGCTCTACCAGCTGAGCTATCCCGACCATTCACGACGCATCATCCTCATTTTATTTTAATATAGGACTTGGGTCTATGTCAATTAGTCAATTAGAAAAACGAAAAAGTATTACAAAGTATTATACAGGATCTAATAGAATTTCTTGGATCTTCAAAAATAAATTTTCAAAGTTTCAGTACAGTACAAGTAATGATATGTATTGTTAATTATTCAAATTTAATGGATTCCTTGCTCAAATCATTTGTACTGTACGCGTATCATATATATCACACACAAGTCTTGTGATAAGAAAAAAATTTTAGCTCAGATCCATTTGTGAAAGAAAAGAGTAGAATGAGAATGAATGATAAATATAACGAATTTTGATTTGAATCGCTAACAAAATGATAAAATGAAAATAAATAATTAGGGAGTCAACCGGGTCGTTTTGGGGATAGAGGGACTTGAACCCTCACGATTTCTAAAGTCGACGGATTTTCCTCTTACTATAAATTTCATTGTTGTCGATATTAACATGTATAATGGGACTCTATCTTTATTCTCGTCCGATTAATCAATTATTAAAAAGATCTATCAGACTACGGTGGAGTGAATGGTTTGATCAATGAATATTCGATTCTTTTTTCAATTTTTAATCGATTCACAACAAGTCTTTCATTTTTCATATAAATATAAAAAAATACAGATTTGGGTCGTCATTAATCATTTTGAGATAGTATTTCAGTACTATACGTATGTATATAGGTTTATCCTTCATCCTTGCTGAAGTTTCGATGGAAGGATTCCTTTACTAACACAATGCAGCCAACTCCATTTGTTAGAACAGCTTCCATTGAGTCTCTGCACCTATCCTTTTTTATTTTCGGTTTATGAAACCCTTGTTTATTTTCATAAAACAGGATTTGGCTCAGGATTGCCCATTTTTAATTCCAGGGTTTCTCTGAATTTGAAAGTTCTCACTTGGTAGGTTTCCATACCAAGGCTCAATCCAATTAAGTCCGTAGCGTCTACCAATTTCGCCATATCCCCTCTTTTTTTTGATGTGATTAAGATCACATCATGATGCCGCCCCCCCCCTTTTTCTTTCATTTCTATTATGCTGGACCGGTTGAATTCATTAGATACCGGTTCCTATATTGAAAAGTTTTTTCGACTATTTGATTTCTTGTATATTTTCTTTCATCTCTATCGGAGACCCGTATTTGGTCCAATCAGAAATGATTCTATCATTTCTATATCATCAATTCAATATAGATCGCATAACATATATATTATAGTATAATATATATTTATTATACTTATATATGCCCCTATTTCTACCGTTTTTAGCGTGAAATTTTAAATACTTGAACGGTCAATTCTTTTTTTTTTTTTTTTTCGTCTTAGCTTTCACCTTTCCGAATGAAACCAGAGGAGTGTTTCATTATGATCTGGATTGCGCTTTTATCTTTCATGTTATTCTTAGGGCAGGCCTTCTATAACATAACAAAAAAAAACATTATAACATAACAAAAAAACGAAAAGGAAGATTTGAGTATTATTAATTTTAAATTCAATTAATAGCCATAACTAAAACTAGCTATAACTAACCATTCCGTTAATTTAGAATTAGAAGAGA